ATCGTTAATTCTGTTATCAACGTACGGAGCATTTGAGGTGGATGAAGTGCTGTAAAGCGAAATTAAGACCTCGACTTGACTAATTTTATACATGATTTTCATAGTTAGAAAAATTTGCTTTTCAGAAGTGTCAGAGAGAAACGTATATATTAATCCACTTCACGGAATTTATATGTATGTTCACCTTGTAATAGGTGTAAATAGAYGAAATTTCTTTGTTGAGCAAACGATTTAGTTCATCGAATAAATCCTATTGGATATATATTTTTTGTACTAATCATACTCGCTCCGAATGAATAGAAATCAAAATTTTTYAAAGTTCGTTTGCGAGCTCAATTCGYGTCGGCGTCGATTTCTATCGCTCAAACACTCACTCACTAATCATAAACAACACGACTGTAACAAAAAATTGCGGAAAAATCACTTTYGATTTTCCACTAGAAAACGGCAAATGTTCTAAGGGTCCCCCCTTTGCACATTTCGCGCTTCTCGTRGAAAATTTTTTTTTCGAAATCGCTAAATCTAACATTGGATTATTATAGTATAGGGCCGGTGTGATRGCGATATGGCATCGGTTTCGCTCTAACACGCACAACGGCGTAGCAGTGACGTTTTGAAATTTTCATTTTTSAGTCGCTTCGAATCGCCGAAAATCGCAAATTTTCAAAGTTCGTTTGCGAGCTCAATTCGCGTCGGCGTCGATTTCTATCGCTCAAACACTCACTCACTAATCATAAACAACACGACTGTAACAAAAAATTGCGGAAAAATCACTTTYGATTTTCCACTAGAAAACGGCAAATGTTSTAAGGGTCCCCCCTTTGCWTTTCTCAGGCACTTCATTTTGTATTTATATATTTATTTATAAGATTAGGATACTTAATAAAATTATTGTATAATTAACTATTAGACAAATAAGTAAAGCAATGAAAAAAAAAAACTTTTCAGTTTTTTACATTTAATAAAAATTTATTATGTATATAATAATATAATTATATATTATATAAATAGTAGATCTATTTTTATATAATTATATATATAAATGTTAAGAATAAAGAGTGAATTTAATAATTAACAAATACATATATATATATATATTCTTTAGATAAGATATATAGCCCTATATTGAAAATAAAAAAAATAAATTAATAAAAAATTATTAATATATCAGTAAACTCTTAAATATACAAAAATAATTATATTATATTAATATAATGTATGTTTATAAATTATAAAATATTTTAGTCCAAATATACTAGATATATACTTTATATATATTAAAATTTAATATAATAAATGTATATATATATATAATATTTATAAAATATATTAAATATATTTTTACTATAAATATATAACTATAATAAAATAAATCTTATACATTATTATTATAAAATATACTTATAATTAATATAATAAAGAAAAAAATGAAGTTTCTGAGAAAAAAATGTAGTTAAATAAATTTAGTTAAAGAAAAAATATTGTAAAAAATATAAAATTTTGTATTTAATTAAAATAATCCTTTGATGTTTTAGTTTTTTACTATTTTTTTATAAATATTATACAATAATTTGGTAGGGGTTTAACTAAATTTATTTAACTACATTAATTTATATCTTAATATTTTATAAATTTTAGAGGGAGAAAGTTAAATTTTTTAAGTAGTGTATATTTTTCTTTAATAATTATTTTTAGTAAATTAAATTAATAGGGGATTTAATTGGTTTATTTTTAATTAAATATTTTTTTTAATAATTTTTAAGATAAATTTTATACTATTAATGAATAAAATAGTGGTTAATTTTAAAGGGGAGGTATTTACTATATTAATTTATTTTATATAAAAAAATTGTTTTATTAATAAATATATTCTATTTTAATTTTTAATTATATAAAGTTTTATTTTAGCTAATAAATTTATTATTTTTATATTTTATATGTAAGTTTTTGCAGGAATAATATTTTTTCTTAATGAATAAATATAAGTTTTTATTCGCAGTATTTTATATTAATAATTAAAGTAATTTAGAATTAGTAATAAATAATAGTATAGGTTAATTTTGTGCCAGCATCCGCGGTTATACAAATTATACAAATAAATTTATTTATTTTATAGTTAATTGATTAAGTATATAAATGAGATTTAATATTTTAAGGTGAAATTTAAATTTAATTAAAATTTATATAATTAATATTATGAAGCTATTAAAATTTAATAATAAACTAGGATTAGATACCCTATTATTTAAAAAGTAAATATTATATAAAATATGGTAGTAATAGTTATAGGCTTGAAACTAAAAAAATTTGGCGGTATTTTAATCTAATTAGAGGAATTTGTCCCGTAATCGATAGTCCACGAGAGATTTTACATATTTTTATTTAATTTGTATATCGTCGTTATAAGGAAATTTTATAAGAAGAAAAAATTTTCTAAAATTTTAATTGAAATTTATTTCAGATCAAGGTGCAATATATAGATATGAGGAGATGAATTACAATAAATTTATTTAGAATGGATAATAAGTTGAAAATTTTATTTAAAGGTGGATTTAATAGTAAATTAAATTAATTAATTTAATTGATTATAGTTCTAAAATATGTACATATCGCCCGTCGCTCTCTTTTTTAAAAAGAGATAAGTCGTAACAAAGTAGGTGTACTGGAAAGTGTACCTAGAAAGATCAAATTAAAGCTTTATAGATAAGTTTTTCATTTACATTGAAAAGAAGTTGTGCAATTCAATATAGTTTGAAAATAAAAAATTATTTATTGTTATTATTAAATTTGTGAATTAATATAATTAAATTTAATTTTTTAATTTTTTGTATTGTGTATAGATAAAATAATTTTTATTATAGTAAATTAGTATTGATAAAGAATTTTGAAAAAAAAAAGAATTTAATGAAAAGTAATATTTATTTTATGTACCTTTTGTATCAGGGTTTATTAATTAAGAATTAAAAATTTTAATATTCTCGAATTTAAAGGAGCTAATTTTATATGATAGTTTATGTTTTATAATAATTATGAATTTAAAATTAGTAATGAAATGTTCTTCGTCTTTAAATATATCTAGTTTTTTAAGAAATAAATTTAATTTAGATATTAATAATATAATATTTTTTATTTAAAAGTTAATTATTTATTAATATTAATATATTAAGGGATAAGCTTTAATTTATTAAATTATAATTTTATTATAATAAAAATTAATTGTAGATTTAGAAATAGTTATCAATATAAATTTTGTATTAATTTATAATTTTTATTAAATATTTTATAAAATTTAATTTTAGTATTAAAATATAATTTTTAATAAGAAAAAATTAGAAATAATGATAAAATTAGTATATATTGAATTATTTATTTTAATATTTATAAAAAATTAATTTAAGGAATTCGGCAAAATAATATTCACCTGTTTAACAAAAACATGTCTTTTAGAAAATAATTTAAAGTCTAACCTGCCCACTGAATATTTTTGAAGGGCCGCAGTATTTTGACTGTGCAAAGGTAGCATAATCATTAGTCTTTTAATTGAAGGCTTGTATGAATGGTTGGATGAAATATTAACTGTCTCAAATTAATTAAGTAGAATTTAATTTTTAAGTTAAAAAGCTTAAATTTTATTAGAGGACGAGAAGACCCTATAGATCTTTATATTTTTATTTGTATTTTTTATTTAGTTATATATAGAATTATATTTATAAAATTATTTTATTGGGGTGATAACTAAATTTATTTAACTTTATTTAATTTTTACATTAATTTATGAATAATTGATCCATTTTTATTGATTATAAGATTAAGTTACCTTAGGGATAACAGCGTAATTTTTTTAGAGAGTTCATATCGATAAAAGAGTTTGCGACCTCGATGTTGAATTAAAGATTAATTTAGGTGTAGTAGTTTAAATGTTTGGTCTGTTCGACCATTAAATCTTTACATGATTTGAGTTCAAACCGGCGTGAGCCAGGTTGGTTTCTATCCTTAATAAAATAAAATATTTTAGTACGAAAGGACCAAATATTTAAAAAATTTTTTTTTTACAAGAATAATATTAATATTACTTTGGCAGATTAGTGCCATGAATTTAGAATTCATATATGTATATTTTACAAGTAATATTTGTTTTTATTTGATTTAATTTCAAGTTATATTGGTGGGTTAATTTTAATTATTTGTGTAATAGTTGGGGTAGCTTTTTTAACTTTATTGGAACGTAAGATTTTAGGGTATATTCAGATTCGAAAAGGTCCTAATAAGGTAGGATTTTGAGGTATTCCCCAACCTTTTTGTGATGCTATTAAATTATTTACTAAAGAACAAACTTATCCTGTCATATCAAATTATTTAATATATTATTTTTCTCCTATTATTAGTTTATTTTTAGTTTTAGTAACTTGAATAGTTTTTCCAATGGAATGAGGAATATGAAGATTTAATTTGGGTATTTTATTTTTTTTATGTTGTTTAAGAATAGGGGTTTATACTGTAATAATTGCAGGTTGGTCTTCTAATTCTAATTATGCTTTATTAGGAGGATTACGAGCTGTAGCTCAGACTATTTCTTATGAAGTAAGTTTAGCTTTAATTTTAATATCTTTTATTTTATTAATTTCTAGTTTTTCTTTATTTGAGTTATATAATTATCAGAAGTTTATTTGATTTTTATTTATTTCTTTTCCTATAGCTTTAGTATGATTAGTGTCTTGTTTAGCTGAAACTAATCGAACTCCTTTTGATTTTGCTGAAGGTGAATCAGAATTAGTTTCAGGATTTAATGTAGAGTATAGAAGAGGAGGATTTGCTTTAATTTTTTTAGCTGAATATGCTAGAATTTTATTTATAAGAATATTATTTATTATATTATTTATTGGAGGAGATGTATTTTCTTTAATATTTTATGTAAAATTAAGAATAATTAGATTTATTTTTATTTGAGTTCGAGGAACATTACCTCGTTATCGTTATGATATATTAATATATTTAGCATGAAAAAGATTTTTACCATTATCTTTAAATTATTTGTTATTTTTTTTAGGTTTAAAAATTTTTTTTTTAATTTATTTAATTTATTAAATAATTTTAGTAAAATTAATAGAAGGTTTTACTTCTTTATTATGCTTTCAAAGCATATACTTATTCAAGTTCATTAATTTAAATTTTTAAAATTTTATCTCATAAAAATAAAATTAAAGGATTAATAATAAAATATATAAAATATAAAATAGTCAAAATTTGTCCTGTAATAATATAAGGGTCTTCTACTGGTCGAGCTCCAATTCATGTTAATAAAATTAGGATATTTACTATAATTCAAAATATAATTTGGTTAATAGGATAATATTGAATTCCTTTAAAATTTGATTTAATTAATGGCATAAAGAATAAAATTGCAATAGATATTACTAAAGCAATAACCCCTCCTAATTTGTTAGGAATGGATCGTAAAATAGCGTAAGCAAATAAAAAGTATCATTCTGGTTGAATATGAACAGGAGTTACTAAAGGGTTTGCTGGTGTAAAATTATCTGGATCTCCTAGTAAATAAGGATTTATTAAAGTTAATAATGTTAAAAATATAATTAAAATTAAAAATCCAATTAAGTCTTTAAATGAAAAATAAGGGTGAAAAGGGATTTTATCATAGTTTCTATTTATTCCTAAGGGGTTATTTGATCCTGTTTGGTGAAGAAATAATAGGTGAATTATTGTTAAAGCTAATACAATAAAGGGTAAAATAAAATGAAAAGTGAAAAATCGTGTTAAAGTTGCATTATCTACAGCAAATCCCCCTCAAACTCATTGAACTAATATTGTTCCTAAATAAGGAATAGCAGATAATAAATTTGTAATTACTGTAGCACCTCAAAAGGATATTTGTCCTCAAGGTAATACATAACCTATAAAAGCTGTTCCTATAACTACAAAAAGAAGTAGGACTCCAATTATTCATGTATGTAAAAATTTATATGATCCATAATATATTCCTCGACCAATATGAAAATAGATACAAATAAAAAAAAAAGAAGCTCCATTTGCATGAAGGGTTCGTAAAAATCACCCATAATTTACATCACGACAAATATGGGCTACTCTTGAAAAAGCTCTATCAATATTTGCTGTATAATGTATAGCTAAAAAAAGTCCTGTTAAGATTTGAATAATTAAACAAAGACCTAATAATGAACCAAAGTTTCATCAAGCTGAAATATTAGATGGGGTTGGTAGATCAATTAAAGAAGAATTAAAAATTTTTAATAATGGGTGAGTTGTTCGTAATGTTTTATTCATTAGTTTTTTTGTCGTAAAGGACCATAAAAAATAGAAGTAATTTTTACAATAATAATTAAAGTTAAAAATAAGTAATTAATAAGTATAATAGTTAAGTTTATTGTTGGATAATTATATAATTTAATTAAATTTAGAGAGTTTTCACTAATAAATATATCTTTTCTTATAAAATTTATATCTATATTAAATATAAAATTAAATGAAGGATAAATTTCTAAAAATAATATAAAAAATATAAAAAAAATTAATATTAAGTTAAATATAAAATTTTTTATTGAAATAGAAAATAATTCATTTGAAGCTAATCTTGTTATATAAATAAATAATACTAATATTCCCCCTAATATAATTAAAAATAAAATGTAAGAAAATCAAAAAGTTTTTAATATTATCCCTCTAATTAAAGAAATTCTAATTGTTTGTAAAAGTAATATTAAACCTATAGCTAAAGGATGATTTATTTGAATAAAATTTCAAGTAATTAATAAATTAATAAATAGAATTAGATAAATAATTTCAGAGAATAGTTTATTTAAAATAATAATTTTGGGGATTATAGAAAGGAAGAAAATCTTTTCTCTGAAGTTTTAAAAGAAATTCTTATTTTTGGTTTACAAGACCAATGTTTTTATTAAACTATTAAAACCAATGATAATTTATGTTTTAAATTATTTTTTTATTTTTATAGTTTTATCAGGATCTTGGGTTTTTGTTTCTAAACGAAAACATTTATTATTAATATTATTAAGTTTAGAGTTTATTGTAGTTTCTTTATTTATAGGATTAATAATTATTTTAAAGGTTTATGGATTTGAAGAATATTTTAGAATATTTTATTTAACATTTTCAGTTTGTGAGGGAGCTTTAGGGTTGGGGATTTTAGTTAGTTTAATTCGTACTCATGGAAATGATTATTTTAATTCTTTTAATATTATACAATGTTAAAATATTTATTTTTTATATTATTTTTAACCCCTATAGTTTTTTTAGAAAATTTTTTTTGGTTATTTCAGGTATTAATGTTTTTTGTTTCTTTTATATTTATATTCAGAATTTCTTTTGATTTTTTATTTATGCATTTAGGAATAGGGATAGGAATTGATTTAATATCTTTTGGTTTAATTTTATTGAGTTTTTGAATTTTGGCTTTAATAATAATAGCAAGAGAGTCTATTTTTAAAAATAATTATAGAGTTTTATTATATATAATTAATATAATTTTTTTAATAGTTATATTACTTTTTAGTTTTTCTGTTACTAATTTATTTATATTTTATTTGTTTTTTGAAAGAAGATTAATTCCTGTATTATTTTTAGTTTTAGGGTGAGGGTATCAACCTGAACGTTTACAGGCTGGAATATATTTATTATTTTATACTTTATTTGCTTCATTACCAATATTAATTTCAATTTTTTATATTCAAAATGAAAGAGGGATATTAAGTTTTATTATAATAAAAATAATAAATTATAATTTTATTTTATTTTATTTAAGAATAATTATAGTTTTTTTAGTAAAAATACCAATATTTTTAGTTCATTTATGGTTACCTAAAGCTCATGTAGAAGCTCCAATTTCTGGATCAATAATTTTGGCAGGGATTATATTAAAATTAGGAGGGTATGGTTTAATACGAGTAATAATAATAATAAGAGGTATTAGTTTAATATATAATATTATTTGAATTAGAATTTCTTTAATTGGAGGGTTTTTAGTAAGAATAATTTGTATTCGTCAAGTGGATATAAAATCTATAATTGCTTATTCTAGAGTAGCTCATATAGGAATTGCTTTATCTGGGATAATAACAATAATAGTTTGAGGTTGGAATGGTTCTTATAGAATAATATTAGCTCATGGTTTATGTTCTTCAGGGTTATTTTGTTTAGCAAATATTTCTTATGAGCGATCTGGAAGACGAAGAATATTAATTAATAAGGGTATAATAAATTTAATACCTTCAATATGTTTATGGTGATTTTTATTGGTTTCAAGAAATATAGCTGCTCCTCCTTCATTAAATTTATTAGGGGAAATTAGTCTTTTGAATAGAATTGTTGGTTGATGTTATATAAGAATAATTATGTTAATATTAATATCTTTTTTTAGTGCTGTTTATAGATTATTTTTGTATTCTTATAGTCAACATGGAAAAATTTATTCTGGAATTTATAGATGTTCAGTAGGTTATTTTCGAGAGTATTTATTATTATTTTTACATTGGGTTCCATTAAATTTATTAATTTTAAAAAGTGATTTATGTATATTATGATTGTGTTTAAATAGTTTAAATAAAATTTTGATTTGTGGTGTCAAAGATGTAATTATTACTTTAAACCATTTATTTATCTATTTGTTTAATTAGTTTTTATTTTTTAATAAGTTGTTCTTTATTTTTTTTTTTTATGTTTTTAAATTTTGTTTTAAATGATTTAGTTATCTTTATTGAATGAGAATTATTAAGATTAAATAGATGTTCAATTGTTATAACTTTATTATTTGATTGAATATCTTTATTATTTATAAGTTTTGTTTTATTTATTTCTTCTTTAGTTATTTATTATAGAATAGGTTATATATATGGAGATTATAATATAAATCGTTTTATTATTTTAGTATTAATATTTGTTTTATCTATAATGTTATTAATTATTAGACCAAATTTAATTTCTATTTTATTAGGATGAGATGGATTAGGGTTGGTTTCTTACTGTCTTGTTATTTACTATCAAAATGAAAAGTCTTATAATGCTGGAATAATTACTGCCCTATCTAATCGTATTGGTGATGTAGCTTTATTAATAGCAATTGCTTGAATATTAAATTTTGGTTCTTGAAATTATATTTTTTATTTGGAGGCTATAAAAAATTGTTTTGAAATAAAATTAATTTGTGGTATAGTAATTTTAGCTGCTATTACAAAAAGAGCACAAATTCCTTTTTCTTCTTGATTACCAGCAGCTATAGCTGCTCCTACTCCAGTTTCAGCTTTAGTTCATTCTTCAACGTTGGTAACAGCTGGAATTTATTTATTAATTCGTTTTAATATTTTAATAGAGGGTCAATTTTTTTCTATAATTTTATTATTAATTGGTTGTTTAACTATATTTATAGCGGGAATAGGAGCAAATTTTGAGTTTGATTTAAAGAAGATTATTGCTTTATCAACATTAAGTCAGTTGGGATTAATAATAAGAATTTTATCAATAGGTTTACCTATTTTAGCTTATTTTCATTTATTAACACATGCTTTATTTAAGGCTTTATTATTTATATGTGCTGGTGCAGTTATTCATAATGTTGGAAATAACCAAGATATTCGGTTTATAGGTGGAATTGTTAATCAATTACCTTTAACTTTAAGATGTATAAATATTGCAAATTTAGCTTTATGTGGAGTTCCTTTTTTAGCTGGGTTTTATTCAAAGGATTTAATTTTAGAAATAGTAAGTATATCTTATTTAAATATTTTAATTTATTTATTATATTTTGTTTCAACAGGATTAACTGTTTGTTATTCTTTTCGTTTAATTTATTATTCAATAACTGGAACCTTTAACTTTAAAAGTTTAAATTCAATTAATGATGAAGAATGAATAATATTAAAAGGTATATTAGGTTTATTATTTTTAGCTATTATAGGAGGAAGTTTATTAAGATGATTAATTTTTCCTTCTCCTAGATTAATTGTGTTACCTTTATATATAAAATTAATAACTTTATTGGTTAGATTAATTGGAATATGAATTGGGTATGAAATTTCAAAATTTAAATTAAATTGAAAGTTAAATTCATTAAGATTTTATATAGTTTCTAGTTTTTTAGGTTCTATATGGTTTATACCTATTTTATCAACTAAATTTATTAATTCTTATTTTTTACATTTAGGTTATTTAGTAATTAAAAGTATTGATCAAGGATGAAGAGAGATATTAGGAGCTCAGGGAATATATAATATGTTAATAAAGAATTCTAAGGTATATCAATTAATTCAAATAAATAATTTAAAAATTTTTTTATTAAGATTTGTAGTTTGAATTATTGTTTTAATAATTTTTATAATTTATTTAAATAGCTTATAAAGAGCATAACATTGAAGCTGTTAAGGAGATTTAAAATCTTTAAATATTTATAAAAAAAGTATTTTATTTTTACAGTGAAAATGTAATGTTTTTATTAAACTATATAAATAAAGATATAAACGGAATTTAACCGCTTAATAAAAAGTTAGCAGCTTTTTTTTGAACATCATATCTTTTTAATCGGAAAATAATTTCAATAGTATTATTAACAGTAATATACCTCTTTTTGGTTTCGATTAAAAGTAAGGGTTAAATAAACCTAAGATTAGGTCGAAACTAATTGCAATTAATCGCTTCATACTTACTAAAAAAATTTATAAGGAAGATTGAAAACAATACTTTTTGAATGCAAATCAAATGTTATACTTAACTACATCCCTAGTTAGCTCAATTTAAAGCTCCTTGATTTCATTCATGATAAAGCCCAATTAATAAAATTATTAAAAAAATTATTCTTGTAAAAAATCATATAATAATATGAGAATAATTTATAATTAAAATTATTGGAAATAATAAAGCAATTTCTACATCAAAAATTAAAAAAATAACAGCAATTAAAAAAAAGCGAAGAGAAAAAGGTAAGCGAGAAGATCTAATTGGGTCAAAACCACATTCAAATGGAGATGCTTTTTCTCGATCAGTAAATCTTTTTTTAGATAAAATAGAAGCTAAAAGTATAATAATTGATGAAATTAATAAAATTATACTTGTTATAATTAATAAAGAAAGAATTATTTATACTAATTATTAGACCTTTTGATTGGAAGTCAAATATACTTTTATACTATATAAATAACTACCTCATCAGTAAATTGAAATATATAAAAATAGTCAAACTACATCAACAAAATGTCAATATCAAGCAGCTGCTTCAAAACCAAAATGATGATTGGAAGAAAAGTGACATTTAATTTGTCGTAATAGACAAATTAGTAAAAAAGTAGTTCCGATAATTACGTGAAGTCCGTGAAATCCTGTGGCTACAAAAAATGTAGAACCATAAACTGAATCTGCAATTGTAAAAGATGCTTCAATATATTCATATGCTTGGAGTATAGTAAAATAAATTCCTAGAACAACAGTAAAAAATAAACCTTGAACACCTTGAGTATAGTTATTTTCTATTAAACTATGGTGAGCTCATGTAACAGTTACTCCTGATGTTAAAAGAATAGCAGTATTTAATAAAGGAATTTGAAAAGGATTAAAAGGGGTTACTCCTGTTGGAGGTCAAATAGCTCCTAATTCAATAGAAGGTCTTAATCTTCTATGAAAAAAAGCTCAAAAAAATCTAACAAAAAAGAAAACTTCTGAAATAATAAATAAAATTATTCCTCATCGTAAACCAATTGTTACAATTAATGTATGGTGTCCTTGAAAAGTCCCTTCTCGGGTAATATCTCGTCATCATTGAATTATTGTTATTAAAATAATAATTTTTCCTAAAACTAAAAGAGTAATATTATATTGATGGAATCATATAATTAGTCCTGAAACTGTAGTTATTGCTCCTAGGGCTCCTGTTAAAGGTCAAGGACTATAATCAACAAGATGAAATGGATGATTTGCGTGAGTTGACATTAGTTAACTTCTCTTGAGTATAAAGTTCTTAAAATAGTAAAAACATATGATTGAATAATAGCAACTGCGGATTCTAAAATAAGTAAAAGAATTTGAGTAAAAATAACAATAAATAATAAGTTTGAAGGACAAGAATTTCCTGTATTTCCTAATAAAGTTAGAAGTAAATGACCAGCAATTATATTAGCAGCTAATCGAACTGCTAGAGTTCCTGGTCGAATTATGTTTCTAATTGTTTCAATACATACTATAAAGGGTATTAAAATTGGAGGGGTTCCTTGGGGAACTAAATGAGCAAATATATGTTGGGTGTGATTAATTCACCCAAAAATTATAAATGATAATCATAAAGGTAAGGCTAAAGATAAAGTTATAGTTAAATGTCTTGAACTTGTAAAAATATATGGAAATAACCCAAGGAAATTATTAAATAAAATTATTCTAAATAATCTAATAAATATAAAAGTTGAACCTATATGACTTGTTGGGCCAAGTAAGGTTTTAAATTCTTTATGTAGGGTATTTAAAATAGAGAATCAAATAAAAGAAAATCGAGTAGGTAAAAGTCAAAATCTTATAGGAATAATTAATAATCCAATAAAAGTTCTTAATCAATTTATTGATAAATTAAAACAAGATGAGGGATCAAAAACTGAAAATAAGTTTGTTATCATTTTCAATTTAGGTAAGATTTTTTAAAATTTAAATTTTCAGAAATAGGTGAAGAAGGTATATAAATAAAATAATTTAATATATTGAAAATAATTAGTGTTGTAGAAAAAATTATAAATAGTAATAATCAATTAATAGGAGCTATTTGTGGAATCAAAGAATATTAGATTAATACTAATAATTTTAGTATGACATACTAAGGTTAATTTAACTAATTCTTTCATTAGAAGTAATTGTTACTTTACTATAAAGTGGTTTAAGAGACCAATACTTACTTTCAGCCATCTAATGTTAACCTATATTTTTAATTCAATTAATAAAAGAATTTGATGAAACTCTTTCAATAACAATAGGTATAAAACTATGATTTGCTCCACAAATTTCTGAACATTGACCATAAAATAAACCAGGTCGGTTAATAAAAAATCTAGTTTGATTTAATCGACCTGGAGTTCCGTCAATTTTAACCCCTAAAGAAGGTAATGCTCAAGAATGTAAAACATCTGTTGCTGTTACTAGAACTCGAACTTGTGAAAGTATAGGGAGTACTACTCGATTATCAACATCTAATAAACGAAAAGAATTTGGAGATATTTCGTTTATGGGAATTATATAAGAATCAAATTCTGTATTTATAAAATCTGAATATTCATAAGATCAGTATCATTGATGTCCAATAGCTTTAAAAGTAATTGCAGGATCTCTAATTTCATCTAATAAGTATAATAATTGTAAAGAAGGTAAAGCAATAAAAATTAAAGTAATTGCAGGTAAGATAGTTCAAATAATTTCAATTGTTTGACCTTCTAGAAGTAATCGATTAGTAAATTTATTAAAAAATAAAGTTATTATTAAATAACCTACTAATATTGTAATTATAATTAAAATTAATAAAGTATGATCATGAAAAAAAGTTAATTGTTCTATTAGTGGGGATGCACTATCTTGTAAATTTAAATTAGATCATGTTGCCATTATTCTAATAAAAGAAAATCTTTATTTATGGAGCTTAAATCCATGGCACTAATCTGCCATATTAGATACTTAGTTAATATAGGAAGTTCTGAATAACTATGTTCTATTGGAGGAAGTTTTTGAGCTCATTCAATAGAAGTAGAAGCGTGAGTAGGAAATATAATTGTTCGGTGAGAAATTATTCTTTCTCAAACAATATATAAAAAGAAAATTACCCCAATTAGGGAAATAGTAGATCCAATTGAAGATACAATGTTTCAAGAAGTATAAGCATCAGGATAATCAGAATAACGTCGAGGTATACCTCTTAAACCTAAAAAATGTTGTGGAAAAAAAGTTAAATTTACCCCAATAAATATAATAAAGAATTGAATTTTTAATCAGTTTGGATTTATAGATAAACCTGAAAATAAAGGATATCAATGAATAAATCCTCCTATAATAGCAAATACTGCCCCTATTGATAAAACATAGTGAAAATGGGCTACTACATAATAAGTATCATGTAAAATAATATCAATTGAAGAATTAGCAAGAACAACTCCTGTTAATCCACCTACAGTAAATAAAAAAATAAATCCTAAAGCCCATAAAAGAGCAGGACTGTAATTTAATTGTGAACCATGAAGAGTAGCTAATCAACTAAAAATTTTAATTCCTGTAGGAACAGCAATAATTATTGTAGCTGATGTAAAATAAGCTCGAGTATCAACATCTATTCCTACGGTGAATATATGGTGAGCTCAAACAATAAAACCTAATAGACCAATAGCTAATATAGCATAAATTATTCCTAGTGATCCAAAAGTTTCCTTTTTTCCTCTTTCTTGTCTAATAATATGAGAAATTATTCCAAATCCCGGTAAAATTAAAATATAAACTTCAGGGTGACCAAAAAATCAAAATAGATGTTGATATAAAATGGGATCTCCACCTCCAGCAGGGTCAAAGAAGGAGGTATTAAGATTTCGATCTGTTAAAAGTATTGTAATTGCTCCTGCTAATACAGGAAGAGATAGAAGTAATAAGAGAGCAGTAATTGCAACAGCTCAAACAAATAATGGTATTCGATCAAAAGTTATACCTGGAGATCGTATATTAATAACAGTTGTAATAAAATTTACTGCCCCTAAAATAGAAGATACACCTGCAAGGTGAAGACTAAAAATAGCAAGGTCGACGGCAGCCCCTGCATGAGCAATTCCTGAGGCTAGAGGAGGGTAAACTGTCCATCCTGTCCCAGCTCCACTTTCAACAAAAGAGCTGGCTAAAAGTAGGGTCAAAGAAGGAGGTAAAAGTCAAAATCTTATATTATTTATTCGAGGAAAAGCTATATCAGGAGCTCCTAATATTAAAGGAACTAATCAATTTCCAAATCCTCCAATTATAATAGGTATAACTATAAAAAAAATTATAACAAAAGCGTGTGCTGTTACAATAACATTATAAATTTGGTCATCACCAATTAAAGAACCTGGTTGTCCAAGTTCTGCTCGAATTAATAGTCTAAGAGAAGTCCCAACTATTCCAGATCATGTTCCAAATAGAAAGTATAAAGTTCCAATATCTTTGTGATTTGTAGAGAATAATCATTTTCGCGGTAAAATGGCTGAACATTAGGCGATAAATTGTAAATTTATTTATGAGAATATTCTCTTTTACTAGTCTTATATTCAAAAATGATTTTAGATTGCAAATCTAAAGGTAAAGAATTTCTTTTAAGGCTTAAACTAATTTTATTTATTTTCAGCTTTGAAGGCTAATAGTTTATTTAACTTAAAACCTTAAAATAAAGACTGAATAATAATAATAAAAATTAAACCAAAAATTGATACAGAACTAATTAATAATATAAGAATTCTATTTTTGTAAAAGGATTTAGATCATTTTAAGTTTGTAGAAAAAATTATAAATGAAGAATAAGAAATTCGAATATAAAAAAATAGTGTAATTAAAGCTGTTATTACCATTATAAAAATTATAAAAAAATCATTAATTTTTAATAAGTTCTGAATAACAATTAATTTTGGTAAAAATCCTAAAAAGGGGGGCAACCCTCCTATTGAAAGGAGATTTCTAAAAAGAAAAAATTTTATTATATAAGATGATTTTAAATGAGAATTAATTTGAATAAAGTGATAAATTTCAAATTTTGAAAAAATTATTACAATAGAAATTGAAAGAAATACATAAAATAAAAAATAAGTAATTCATAAAGATTCTCTAATTAATATGGCTCTTAAAATTCATCCAATGTGATTAATTGATGAAAAAGCTATTAAAGTTCGAAGATTAGTTTGATTAAATCCTCCAATTGACCCAATTAGTAAACTAAAAATAATTACTCCATAAATAAATAATGGAAAATGATTATAAGAAATAAGGATAATAGGAGCAATTTTTTGTCAAGTTATTAATAATAAACTGTTAAATCAATTTAAACCTTCTATTACTCTAGGAAACCAAAAATGGAATGGAGCTGATCCTAATTTTAATAATAATGCTGAATTTAGTATAATTTGGCTTAAACTAATTTTATTAAAGAAAAAGGTTCCATCTTCTAAAGATAATCTAATAATAGCAAATAAAAGAATGGAAGAAGCTAAAGCTTGAGCTAAAAAATATTTTAAAGCCGATTCATTAGAAATTAAATTTTTTGTTGAACTTATAAGGGGAATAAAGCACAACAAATTAATTTCTAATCCTATTCAAGCTCCTAACCAGGAATTAGCAGAGATAGTAATAAAAGTTCCTCTAATTAAACAAATTATAAAAATTATTTTTGAGTAATTGAATAAAATTAAAAAGAAAAGGATTTAAACCTTTATATACGGGGTATGAACCCATTAGCTTATTTAGCTTATCTTTTTACATTTTAGTATATGATGTACAAAAACTTTTGATGTTTTAAGAGATAGTTTAATTCTATTAAATGTAATAATGAAGGTGAATTAATCACGTTATTTACCCTATCAAGATATTCCTTTTCTCAGGCACTTCATT